ATTATATGTAATGATCAATAAATTAAGTTGAATTCTATATCTACACATACCAAAAACATAGAAAAATCCGAATACCAATCTAATCGATTCTATAGATATTTGGGCTAGAGTTGACAAACAAACAAAACCAGCAATATACTTTATTAGTATCGCATAGAAATCTAAATGGGGCGTGGCCAAGTGGTAAGGCAACGGGTTTTGGTCCCGCTATTCGGAGGTTCGAATCCTTCCGTCCCAGAACATATATATTCTCTGACAATATAGATTGCTTTTTTAACAATGTTCTGTTTAAAATCGAAATGTTAGCTGGAATGTGATTGTTGTTTCTGATTTTTTTCTTCGATGAATCGTTTTTTTTTTTTCAAAAACTGAATCGAGATACGAAAGAATCCATATTCCCTATCTCATATTCTCTACCCCCTAAATTAGCCTAATTAGATTCAATTTTCTTTTTTGTAGATTTCTTGACTTTTCGCCAAGAGGGGGTTTTTGGTACTAATTCAATTCACTAAGTCTCTTAATTCTTAATCAATGAGGTAGGCTAAAATAGAAAAAAAGGGGCAAAAACTGGACTTAATCTGGGCTTGTTTGGCTTTGTGCCCAGACAGCTCGCATTTCGTAAAAATAAAAAAGACTAGGACATCCCCTTCTTTTGATTTATGCTGCATCAGTCCCATAGAATGGGGTAGATAGGAGTTAATCAGTGATGGGAAGGCGTTCATTTCAATATCTATAAACAGTGACAATTGCTCAGTCTATTTGATCGAATTGATAGATACGAAACCCTCCCCATTCTTTGGATTTTATCAATCAGATGAAAAAAAAAAAAGACTTATCTTTTTTCCTAAGATGATCAAAAGTTATTTTTAACTATCAAATTTTCTTGGAATAATGATGTCGAGAGGGGAACTTTCGAAATTGATTCGAAATTTCGAAAGAGAAATAGTTTAAATCATTCCTTAGAAGCTGAATCTTTCTCTCCTATTAAGTCACGTGAAGATGCAGAATCAAAAAGAATTCGTTTATTCGTCTTATTTTATTTATATAAATAAATTATTTATTATATATATTTATTAATTAATATTATAATGTTAGACAATTTAATATTAGCGATGGGGTCTTACTAAGACTTCTTCAGAAAAATATTTATCCACCTATATCTATAGTATTATTTATATCTATAGACTATAGATATAGAAGATATAGAAAATACTTTAGATTATGGTGTTTATACATCAGCCCAACCAATGACTATTCATGATTCCATAATTGAATCAATTCCATACCGGTTCTTAGAGGAATGTTATGGTAAAACTTCGTTTGAAACGATGTGGTAGAAAGCAACGTGCGACTTGAAGGACACGATCCGTTGTGGATTTGTACATCCACCATTTTTTGTAGGAATGAAGGTGCTCTTAGCTCGACATCATGGGTTCTGTTTCACTAGAACCCCTCGTTTTTTGTTGTCTTGGAATGTAAATAGTCCATGATGGAGCTCGAGTAGAAAGTATTAATTTATTTCTCGGGGCAAGGGTCTAGGGTTAATGCCAATCAATAAAAAAATTGAAACAACTTCGTAAATATATCTTAGGTATGGAAATCGAAAGAATCCAATTCGAGCAAGTTTAAAATGAAAAAATTTATTGGAATTGATCAAACTTTTTCGATCCAAAGTGTTTCACGAGGGAATCCATCATCTTGTAGGATTCTTTCATAAAAATCGCAAAAAGGGTATGTTGCTGCCATTTTGAAAGGATTAAAAAGCACCGAAGTAATGTCTAAACCCAATGATTTAAAATAAAACAAAGATAAAGGATCCCAGAACAAGGAAACACCTTTTTAATTGTCTTAATAACTGGATCAGACTGAAGAATCCGATTTTAAACGAGACAAACAAAAAAGGAGGAAAGACCGCTCAATAAATGAAAGTGCCGAAAGATTTTCCTTTGAACTGTTTGAAAGTTATCCAACTTGAGTTATGAGAGTATGAATGGTTTCTTTTTCATTTTAAGGAAGAACGAAGAAAAAAAGACTTAGATCTTTAATTGCTTTGATCATTTTATGGATCCAGTTGTCATTTCTTAGATAGAATTCCATACAGAGACAAAACTTCGAATCAATCATTTTTCTCGAGCCGTACGAGGAGAAAGCTTCCTATACGTTTCTAGGGGGGGTGTTGTTCATCTACATCTATCCCAATGAGCCGTCTATCGAATCGTTGCAATTGATGTTCGATCCCGAAGAGAAGGAAAAGATCTTCAGAAAGTGGGTTTTTATGATCCGATAAAGAATCAAACTTATTTAAATGTTCCTGCTATTTTATATTTCCTTGAAAAAGGGGCTCAACCTACAGAAACTGTTCAGGATATTTTAAAGAAGGCAGAGGTTTTTAAGGAACTTCGTCTTAATCAACCGAAATTCAATTAAGGAAATAAATTAAGGAAATACAAAAAAGGGGGTAGTGATTTGTATATAACTTTGTATGACTTTTCTCTTCTAT